TTAAACGCATTTTCCGAAATTGGATGACAAAAACTAAAGAATCTGAACTTTCAGAAAAAACGGATAAAAATGAAAAGTATAAAAGAGAAGCAACAATAGGGATCGAAATAGCGGAAGAACCTCCGAACGGTATTCTAACTCCTCAATTAACAAGGAGTTGTATATTAATAATAAAATCAATTCTTAGGAAATATATTATATTACCCTCATTGATAATAGCTAAAAATATTGGACGTATCTTATTATTTCAATTTCCCGAATGGTCCGAGGATTTCGAAAATTGGAATAAGGAAACGCATGTTAAATGCACTTATAGTGGTGTTGAACTATCCGAAAAAGACTTGCCGAAAAACTGGTTAAGTGAAGGTATTCAGATAAAGATCTTATTTCCTTTCTATCTGAAACCTTGGCATAGATCGAAACCTGAATTACCTCAAATGGATCGATTGAAAAAAAAAAAGTGTTTTTTAACTGTGTGGGGGAGGACAACCAAACAGCCGTTTGGTTCACCTCAAAAGGAGCCTTCCTTTTTTGTACCCATTTTTAAAGAACTCATAAAAAAAATGATAAAATTGAAAACAATTTTTTTTTTTATTTTAAAAATATTCAAAGAAATAAAAAACTGGATTAACAAAAAGGGTCTAGTTCTAAAAAGACTAATAAATGCCCCCTCAAAAAAAAAAAGAATTTTTTTATTTGGGTTGAGCGAACTAGATGAATGGGGTGAAACTAAAAACGACAAAGATGTGATAAAAAATAATCAAATAATTCACAAATTGCCCATTCCAACTCGATCAAAAAATTGGACAACACATTCGCTAACAGAAAAAAAAATGCAAGATATGACTATTAGAACAAGCACAATCCGAAATCAACTAAAAAAAATAATAAAAAGCAAGAAAAAAAATTTTAGAACTCATGAGATAAATAATGGGTTTAACAAAAAGCGGCATGCCATAAAAAGATTAGAATTCAAAAAAATACAAATTATTTGTCAAATAGTAAAAAACCGAATGATTCGACTAATCTTTAACTCGCAGTATTTTATCAAATTTTTTATTGAAAGAGTATACATTGCTATCGTCCTAGTTATTAATATAATAAGGATCAAGGGACAGCTTTTTTTTGATTTTGAATCAAAAACAAAAAAAATGGATAAGTACACTTACAATAATGAAATAAATAAAAAAGAAAAAAAAAAAGACTTTAGAAACTTTAGACAGTCCTCTTTTTATATTAGTAATAAAACTTCAAAATTGTTTTTTGACTTATCTTCTTTATCACAAGCCTTTGTAGGGTATAAATTATCACAAAGTTGCATTTTTAACTTATACACCTTAAGATTCAGATCCGCACGTCAATATCATGAAACATTTCTTTGTTTAAAAGATAAAATAAAGGATGATTTTGAAGCACAAGGAATATTTGATTTGGAATTAAAAACGAAGAAATTTCTTACTTCTGGAAGAAATGAATGGAAAAGCTGGTTACAGAATCATTATCAATATAATATATCTCATATTAGATGGTCTGGATTGCTACCAAAAAAATGGAAAAAAAAACAAAATAGCCGCTCTATAAAACAAAATGAAAATAAGGATTCATCAAAATCGGATTTATATGAAAACGCTGGGTTAATTCGTTACGAAAAGGCAATTAATGATTATGGATTACACTCATTATCAAATCACAAAGGAAATTTAAAAAAAAATTGTCGATATGATCTCTTATCATATAAATCGATTAATTATGAAAATAAGAAGAACTCATATATTTTTCTTTTACCATCACAAGGAAACAATAACCAAAAAATATCCTATAATTACAACACAAATAAACGAAAACTTTTTACGCGAGGCGATAACAATTCTTTAGGCGAAAAAGCTATTACGGATATGAATAAATCTTTTTTTTATTACAGAATTATCCATTTGTATCTTAGAAAAAGAGTCAATATTGAAGCCTGGATCCATACTAATACCAAGAATACTAAGATAAGTAATTATCAACTAATTGAACAAATCGATAAGAAGGTTTTTTTTGATTTGACGACTCACCAAACTGAGCAAACCAATCCAAGGATTCAAAGCTTTTTCGATTGGCTGGGAATGAACGAAGAATTTCCAATTTTGAATGAAGAACTTTGGTTCTTACCAGAATTGATACTCCTTTATAATGTATATAAACTAAAACTATGGATCATACCAATCAAATCACTTCTTTTAAATTTTAATCAAAAGAAAAGTTTGAGTGAAAAAAAAAATATCACCCTAAAGCAAAAATGGACTCTTGGATCCCTTCTCTTAAACCAAGAAAAAGATGTTTCAGACTACGGTGATTTTTTAGACTATAGGGTGGAATCGGACATAAAAAAACGTATAATCGAAAGCAATACGGAGGAAGACCCCGATTTTTTACTAACAAGTCATTTGCTTGTTCAATTGAGATGGTCTTTTTTTTTCAATCTAACACTAATGAAAAATATCAAAGTATATTGTCTCCTGCTTAGCTTGCGAAATCCAAGAGAAAGCGCTCTATCCGCTATTCAAAGAGGAACAATAAATCTAGATATAATGCCGAGTCATAAATATGTTACAGAATGGATGCAAAGGGGAGTATTTTTTATTGAACCAGTTCGTATGGCTATAAATAATCCTGGACAGTTTCTTATGTATCAAAGCATACGGGTTTCATTATTGCAGAAGACTAATTATCAAACTAATCCAAGGTATGGAGAAAAAATGGATTTTGCAAAATCCATTGCAAAAGAGCAAAAAATTCTTGAAAATAGAGACATAAAAAACTCAAGTTTACTTGTTCTTGAAACTATTTTATCGCCGAGCCGTCGAAAAGAGTTAAGAATTCTAATGTCTTTTAATTCAAAAAAAACCAAAGGTATAGATATAAATCTGGGATTTTTCAACGGAACCAATGTCAAAATTTCTGGTCCATTTTTGATTGAAAGCAACCGTCTTAATAGATTAAAGTTTTTTCTTTGGCCAACTTGTCAATTAGAAGATTTAGTTTCTATGAATCGTTATTGGTTTAATAGCAATACTGGGAGTTCTTTCAGTATGTTAAGAATACATATGTATCCACAATTCTAAATGTATGAAATACATGATAGGATATTCTTATTTCTATTCTGTAAGATATCTCCCATAAAAAACTAAACAAACGTAGACACGTATTGTCTTATATTCTATTCTAATACATGAATACTAATTCAATAATATATCAATTAGATCTATGATTCATCAAAAGATTTTTAGTCTTTAAAGTTTCATTTTTCTCTCTTTTATGTTCTGCGTTCCACCCTTTTTCTATCTCCGGATTAAAGTCCACCATTATTATTACTGATCCATAAAACTCATATTTTTTAAAAGTTGGAGAGGATTTGGTTTTATGCTAAAGAATTCAGTTTCCTCAGTTATTTCCCAAAAACAAGAAAAAAAAGAAGAAACCAAGGGATCCGTTGAATTTCAAGTAGTTAATTTCACTCAGCAAATCCGAAGACTTACTTCACATTTGGAATTGCACAGAAAAGATTATTTATCTCAGAGAGGTCTAAAGAAAATTCTGGGAAAACGTCAACGGCTGCTGTGTTATTTGTCAAAAAAAAATGGAATACGTTATAAAGAATTAATTGATCGACTAGATATTCGGGAACCTAAAAGTCGTTAATTCCAATAACTAAAATTGAATTTATTGGTTATTGGATTATGAATTTTGATGAATTTCTTTTTGTTTTCTGCAATTCCTAGAAAAATGAATCAAGGAACAACCTATGAATGTACCAATTATAAGAAATGAACTTATGATAGTAAATATGGGACCTCATCACCCATCAATGCACGGCGTTCTTCGACTCATCATTACTCTAGATGGTGAAGATGTTGTTGACTGTGAACCAATATTGGGGTATTTACACAGAGGAATGGAAAAAATTGCAGAAAATAGAACAATTATCCAATATTTACCTTATGTAACTCGTTGGGATTATTTGGCTACTATGTTCACCGAAGCCATAACCGTAAATGCACCGGAACAGTTAGGGAATATTCAAGTACCTAAACGAGCCAGTTATATTAGAGTAATTATGTTAGAATTAAGTCGTATAGCTTCTCATTTACTATGGCTTGGCCCTTTTATGGCGGATATTGGTGCACAAACCCCCTTCTTCTACATTTTCCGAGAACGAGAATTAGTATATGATCTGTTCGAAGCTGCTACTGGTATGAGATTGATGCATAATTTTTTTCGTATCGGCGGAGTTGCCGCTGATTTACCGTATGGGTGGATAGATAAATGCATTGATTTCTGCGACTATTTTTTAACCGGAATTTCGGAATATCAAAAACTTATTACACGCAATCCTATTTTTTTAGAACGTGTTGAGGGAGTAGGAATTTTGAGTGGAGAAGAAGCACTAAATTGGGGTTTATCGGGCCCAATGCTACGAGCGTCCGGAATAGACTGGGATCTTCGTAAAGTTGATCATTATGAGTGTTATGACGAATTTGATTGGGAAGTCCAATGGCAAAAAGAAGGAGATTCGTTAGCTCGTTATTTAGTAAGGATCAGTGAAATTGAGGAATCTATCAAAATTATTCAACAAGCTTTAGAAGGAATTCCGGGAGGACCTTATGAGAATTTAGAAATACGATGTTTTGATAAAGTAAGGGATTCCCAATGGAATGATTTTGAATATCGCTTCATTAGTAAAAAAACCTCTCCCACTTTTGAATTGTCGAAACAAGAACTTTATGCGAGAGTCGAAGCCCCAAAAGGCGAATTGGGAATTTTTCTGCTAGGAGATGGGAAAATTTTTCCTTGGAGATGGAAAATTAGACCGCCGGGTTTTATCAATTTGCAAATTCTTCCTCAGCTAGTTAAAAGAATGAAATTGGCTGATATTATGACGATACTAGGTAGTATAGATATCATTATGGGAGAAGTTGATCGTTAAAATGATAATTGATACAACAGAAGTACAAGATATCAATGCTTTTTTAAAATGGGAATCCTTAAAAGAGGTGTATGAGATCATATTGATGCTTATTCCGATTTTGACTGTTATAGTGGGAATCACAATAGGTGTACTAGTAATTGTTTGGTTAGAAAGAGAAATAGCTGCAGGACTACAACAACGTATTGGACCTGAATATGCTGGACCTTTTGGAATTCTCCAAGCTTTAGCAGATGGTACAAAACTACTTTTCAAAGAAAACCTTCTTCCATCTAGAGGCGATACTTATTTATTCAATATCGGACCATCCATAGCAGTCATATCAATTCTATTAAGTTATTTAGTAATCCCTTTTGGCTATCATCTTGTTCTAGCCGATCTCAATATTGGTGTTTTTTTATGGATTGCCATTTCAAGTATTTCGCCAATTGGACTTCTTATGTCAGGATATGGATCAAATAACAAATATTCTTTTTTAGGTGGTTTACGGGCTGCTGCTCAATCGATTAGTTATGAAATACCATTAACTCTATGCGTGTTATCAATATCTCTACGTGCGATTCGTTGAAACATTTTCTCTATTGTCCTTTTTCTTTTCGTTGGAAAGAAATTGTCTGAATTAAAGAAATCACTTCATTTTTTTGTTCATTAACCTAACTGATGAACACAATCCGATAGTTCTATGAGTGAAAGAAAACAGCTTCTAAATTTGCAGTAAAAATAGTAAGTCTCATTTCCTATGTATAAGGATTAAACAGAAGTAAACATAAGTAATTCACACTGTTTATCCCAAGATCGGTTGATTGATCATCCTGACTTGAAGCGGATTTAAAATAACAACCAAACTTTATGGGTTTTTCACTATCGTTTGTATGTATGTATTACCATAATAGTGAGTTGATAAAAAATGAGTGGGTGGTTAGAAATACCAAAGTACACAAAGGATTAGTAATAGAGATTATGCAAATTATACAAAAACGTATTTCCGCATAACAGGAACACTCATTGGGGCTTTAAGTTGGTAGAAATGATCTGGTAGTACTTCCCACGATTCCGATTCAGAGTATGCCCCTATCCACTGAAAAAAAAACTATCAGGAACGAAAGAATCCTTTTTGAAAGGACCCCTTTTTGAGAAAGAAGAAAAAGAAGAACAGGAACGAACAAAATAGAAAGAATGCAATTCCAATAAAAAAGAGTGACCTTTTTTATTCTTTCTTTAATATAGTTATATTCTTTCTGTAATATAGTTATATTCATAGGGATAAAAGTCCTGTAATGAGTGATGAAGTAATGGAATATGTAATATTTTTTTTTCGTAATCGAAAATCCTGGGTTGGAATATTTATATATAGTATTAAAAGGAGTATTTTATGAACGGCTTAAGTTATTACTCAAATAATATTGAAATTCTTACAATTAAAGTAAAAGGAAAGGATGAGATTAATTCAGAAATACTTTTTTTTATAGCAGACGGAATTACATTGGGCTAATTCAGGGCTTTTTCATAGATTTTGACTCTATCTAACATACAAGTATATCACGTTAAATAATACCAACCCGGCCCTTAAATTTATTTAGGCTCCTAGAGGAGCCGTATGAGATGAAAATCTCATGTACGGTTCTGTAATAGCGATAGTAACAGTAATGTTATCACCGACTATGATTATCTAATAGTTCAAGTACAGTTGATATAGTTGAAGCACAGTCAAAATATGGTTTATGGGGGTGGAATTTGTGGCGTCAACCAATAGGGTTTATCGTTTTTCTAATTGCTTCTCTAGCCGAATGTGAGAGGTTACCCTTCGATTTACCAGAAGCAGAAGAAGAATTAGTAGCAGGTTATCAAACCGAATATTCAGGTATCAAATTTGGTTTATTTTTTGTTGCATCCTATCTAAATCTATTAGTTTCTTCATTTTTTGTAATAGTTCTTTACTTGGGTGGTTGGAATCTCTCTATTCCATATATATCCATTCCTGAACTTTTTGAAAAAGCAGGCGGAGTCTTTGGAACAATCATTAGTATTTTTATTACATTAGTTAAAACTTATTTGTTTTTGTTCATTCCTATTACAACAAGATGGACTTTACCTAGGCTGAGAATGGATCAATTATTAAATCTTGGATGGAAATTTCTTTTACCTATTTCTCTCGGTAATTTATTATTAACAACTTCTTCCCAACTCCTTTCACTCTAACCATGCGAGTCTATACGTAGACTTATCTGAAACAAGAGAAGGAAACAATCATCAAATTATTCATAGCTATTCGCGATATGTTCCCTATGGTAACTGGGTTCATCAATTATGGTGAACAAACAGTACGAGCTGCAAGGTACATCGGTCAAGGTTTTATGATTACTTTATCCCACGCAAATCGTTTACCTGTAACGATTCAATATCCTTATGAGAAATTAATTCCATCAGAGCGTTTCCGCGGTCGAATTCACTTTGAATTTGATAAATGCATTGCTTGTGAAGTATGTGTTCGCGTATGCCCGATAAATTTACCTGTTGTTGATTGGAAACTACAAACTAGGATCCGAAAGAAACAATTGCTTAATTACAGTATTGATTTTGGAATCTGTATATTTTGTGGTAATTGCGTTGAGTATTGCCCCACAAATTGTTTATCAATGACTGAAGAATATGAGCTTTCTACGTATGATCGTCACGAATTGAATTATAATCAAATTGCTTTGGGTCGTTTACCATTGGCATTAATTGACGATTACACAATTCGAACAATTTCGAATGCGCCTCAAATAAAAAATGGCTAAACGCCTTTTAGAAAAAAATGATAATTACTAATGTAGTCTTTTGATATAAAGGAATTTTTTTTTTGAACTGCCGAATTGAACCTCAAAAAAGAATGATATTGGTCCAATTATTAAACCTATATCAATACACATTTATTCTTTCAATTAAAAATATATTCCGGATAATTTTACTTTTCCTGGTCCGATCAATAAGGTCATGAAACATTTCTATTTTTTTTTTATTCTTATTTTATATTATATATAATGGATTTACCGGGACCAATACACGATTTTCTTTTAATCTTTCTGGGATCAGGTCTTATATTAGGAGGTCTAGGAGTAGTATTATTTACTAATCCAATTTATTCCGCCTTTTCATTGGGATTCGTTCTTGTTTGTATATCCTTATTCTATATTTCATCAAATTCCCATTTTGTAGCTGCTGCCCAACTTCTTATTTATGTGGGAGCTATAAATGTTTTAATCATATTTGCTGTGATGTTTATTAATGGTTCAGAATATTACAAAGATTTCGAGTTTTGGACTGTTGGAGATGGAGTTACTTCAGTGGTTTGTACAAGTATTTTTGTTTCACTAATTACTACTATTCCAGATACCTCATGGTACGGGATTATTTGGACTACAAGATCAAACCATATTGTAGAACAGGATTTGATAAGTAATAGTCAACAAATTGGGATTCATTTATCAACAGATTTTTTTCTTCCATTTGAGCTCATTTCAATAATTCTTTTATTTGCTTTGATAGGTGCAATTGCGGTAGCTCGTCAGTAATAAAGCTTTCAAACGTTCATAGATAAGATAAGAAATGCTTTTTTAATTCAATCTAGTACCTAGTCTCAATATTAGAAATCTATTTCTTTGTCCCTGTTCCGTACTTTTTTTTCGATTCTAGTCAATAGAATAAGTTGAGTTGTTGTTCATATTGAAATGAATCAAGATTGATAAGGAGTCGGTCAATGATGCTCGAATATGTACTTATTTTGAGTGCCTATTTATTTTCTATCGGTATCTATGGATTGATCACGAGCCGAAATATGGTTAGAGCCCTTATGTGTCTTGAACTTATCCTAAATGCAGTTAATATAAACTTCGTAACATTTTCTGATTTTTTTGATAGCCGCCAATTAGTAGGAGATATTTTCTCAATTTTTGTAATAGCTATTGCAGCCGCTGAAGCAGCTATTGGACCAGCAATTATTTCCTCAATTTATCGTAATAGAAAATCAACTCGCACCAATCAATCAAATTTCTTGAATAAATAATATGAATATGCATTCAAAAATTTGAATCTTTATCGACGCAAATAAAAAATTGTTATTCAGTAAGTCCAATTAGTATGTATGATATTAAATATGGGGTCATATTCCTATTTACGAAGATGGACTAAATAAAAGTACCTTTACTCGTTTGTATAAGCTGATCCATAAATCAAAATAAATTTTGTATAAAAATTTTGGTAAATCATTGATTCATCTGATATCTCAATACATGATTCATGTACAAGTTTATTAGATTGAAAATTTATGACGTTCAAAAATTTAGAGATTCAATGTCACATTCAGTAAAAATTTATGATACATGTATAGGATGTACTCAATGTGTTCGAGCCTGCCCCACAGATGTATTAGAAATGATACCGTGGGACGGGTGTAAAGCGAAACAAATAGCATCCGCCCCAAGAACAGAAGACTGTGTTGGTTGTAAACGATGTGAATCCGCCTGTCCAACAGATTTCTTGAGTGTTCGGGTTTATTTATGGCATGAAACAACTCGTAGCATGGGCCTAGCTTATTGATACGTTCAAAAAAAAAATAGCACTAATCCATTTTTTACCGACAAAAACCCGTGCTCAAAATAATATATAGTTTCCATTTCTTTTTTTTTAGTACGGGTTTTTTATGGTCTAAGTGTATCTTATCTTTACCATGAACTTTTTTCCTTGGTTAACTTTAATTGTAGCTTTTCCGATATCTGCAGGTTCTTTTATTTTCTTTCTCCCTCAGAAAGGAAATAAAATAATTCGGTGGTACACTATATGTATATGTATTTTGGAACTCCTTCTAATGACCTATGCATTCCGTTATCATTTCCGATTTGACGATCCTTTAATACAACTGGCCGAGGAGTATAAATGGATACATTTTTTTTCTTTTTACTGGAGATTAGGAATAGATGGACTTTCTATAGGACCCATTTTATTAACGGGATTTATTACTACTTTAGCTACTTTGGCAGCTTGGCCCGTTACTCGAGATTCACGATTTTTCCATTTCTTGATGTTAGCAATGTATAGTGGCCAAATAGGATTATTTTCTTCCCGGGACCTTTTACTTTTTTTCATCATGTGGGAGTTAGAATTAATTCCTGTTTATTTACTTGTATCCTTATGGGGAGGAAAGAAACGTTTATACTCAGCTACCAAGTTTATTTTGTACACTGCAGGAGGTTCCATATTTCTGTTAATGGGAGTTCTGGGTATCGGTTTATATGGTTCCAATGAACCAACATTCAATTTTGAAATATTATCTAATCAATCCTATCCTGTGGCATTGGAAATAATATTCTATATTTTATTTCTTATTGCTTTTGCTGTCAAATTACCGATTCTACCCCTCCATACTTGGTTACCAGATACCCACGGGGAAGCACATTATAGTACTTGTATGCTTCTAGCTGGAATTTTATTAAAAATGGGAGCATATGGGTTGGTTCGGATCAATATGGAATTATTACCCCGCGCTCATTCGCTATTTTCTCCATGGTTGATAATAGTTGGTACGATCCAAATAATCTATGCAGCTTTAACATCTCTTGGCCAACGTAATTTAAAAAAACGAATAGCCTATTCTTCTGTATCTCATATGGGTTTCATAATTATAGGAATTGGCTCTATTACTGATACGGGCCTCAACGGAGCTCTTTTACAAATAATCTCTCATGGCTTTATTGGTGCTGGGCTTTTTTTCTTGGCAGGAACGGGTTATGATCGAATCCGTCTTGTTTATCTCGATGAAATGGGTGGGATAGCTATTTTAATGCCCAAAATATTCACGATGTTGAGTATATTATCGATGGCTTCTCTTGCATTACCGGGTATGAGTGGTTTTGTTGCGGAATTGATAGTCTTTTTTGGACTAATTACTAGTCAAAAATATCTTTTAATGACAAAAATACTAATTACTTGTGTAATGGCAATGGGGATGATATTAACTCCTATTTATTTATTATCTATGTCACGCCAGATGTTCTATGGATACAAGCTATTTACTGTTCCAAATTCCTATTTTTTTGATTCGGGACCACGAGAACTATTTGTTTCGATCTCCATCGTTCTACCCATAATAGGTATTGGTCTTTACCCGGATTTCGTTTTTTCATTATCAGTTGATAAGGTTCAAAGTATTTTATTTAAATATTTTTATAGATAATTTTTTTATAGATAAATTTTTGACTTAATTAACTCATTAATAGAAAAAGAATTGTAACTGGATCTATTTAGCCTTTGTGAGAGCCATTTGAATCAATACAATACTTGATTCAAACGGCTCTTGACGTTCAACTAAGATTTATTAGATTTTTATTTATCTATGCTATTTTCTATCGCTAATCGGTAGGCCTTTTTTATTCTTTTTTTATTCAAGTAGATGTTAATTGAAATGAACCATAACTATGTAGCCCTATTCCTAAGAGATTGACCCCAAAATAGCATACCCAAATTATAATAAAGCCCATAGAAGCTACAATTGCAGAATTGGCAACTTTCATATTTGTATTTGTTCGAGTATGTAAATAAATCGCGAATATAGTCCATGTAATAAAGGCCCAAGTTTCTTTTGGGTCCCAATTCCAATATGATCCCCAGGCCTCATTAGCCCAGACTGCTCCGGAAAGAATCCCTATAGTTAAAAAGATAAACCCTAGACTAATAACACGATAACTCCAATGATCTAATTGTTGAATCAATTGGGATCGGTAATAATTTTTAGCAGAATCAAAGGAGATGCTTTGTAAAACATTCCTTCTTTTATTCATGTATTGGATCTGACCAAAGTAAAATAACTCAGTAAAAAAAAAATGGCTGTTAGCAAAAATTTCGATATCCTTTCTAAATGTAATGACTAGAAGAGATACTGATAATAATGATCCACATAAAAGAGCTGCATAACCTAATAACATCATACTTACATGCATCATTAACCACTGGGATTGGAGAGCAGGTACTAATATTGTGGATTGATGCATTTCAGTTAACAGACTCGAAGTGGCAAATCCTTGAGTAAAAATAGCACTTGGTGCAGTTATTACGCGTAAATTTGTTTTTTTAAAATATGGAAACATATGAATAATCGAGAAACTCCACGAAAGGAAAATTAACGATTCACATAAATTACTTAATGGAAAATGGTGTGAATAAATCCAACGAATAATTAATAATCCTGTTAGACAGAAAAAAATAGCTATTAGACCTCTTTCAGCGGAATTAGAGAGTCCTATCATTTCATCGACTACGAAGCTTATCAAATAAATTGTAATTACAATTGAAACAAGGGAAAAAGAAATATGAGTTAATATATGTTCGACAGTAAAAAATATCATATCCATTTTTAAAATAAGGTATCGGAATTGAATTCATTATAGGACTTATTCTATCTCGTTTAGAAGAGAATGTGCCGCTACTCGGATTCGAACCGAGATGCTCAAGCACTGCTTCCTAAGAGCAGCGTGTCTACCAATTTCACCATAGCGGCTTACTTAAAATGATAATAAGCTATTATTATTTAAGTGTCGAGATTTAATGAGTTAAGTAACTGTTCTGAACTTTTTTTAGTAAATGGCTAAATTAATGAACTTAATAAACTGAATAGTCAGGTTTGTTCAGGTCTTTTATTCTGTCCAGTGTTGTATTTGTAAATAAAAAGTGCTACCTCCTATCTTAGGAAAGCATAAAAAAAGATTGTGCGAAAGGGAGAGATGGGGGAAATAAAAACCCCCACCAGATAGAAGGTTTCAAATAGTTTATTTTGAGTATGTTTTCTTATTTCCGGGGTGGGGATTTGTATTTCGCAAAAAAATATTGCTTTCGGGATTTTTTATACCATTATAGAATAGTCAAAAAGTTCCATTTACGCTTTACTAGGTATTGCATTAGATAATAAAAATTTTGTAGTCCTATTCTACCCTAAATTAACATTTGTCCGATTCCGATTATTTGAATCTATTATTATTTAGGTGTCGGTACAAAAAAACTTTTTGAATTACCAGTAGAAAGGGATTTGCCTAATGAAAAGGCTTTTAACGCTGCCCAATATCCCTTCCTTTTCCACAACCTTTTATGAATACGCTTTTTGGCCAGAGAAGTACGTTTTTTTGGAACTGCCATTCAAAATTTAAAAGGTTTTTCAATAATATCGTTGGATGTGAAAGACATCTATTGTTCAAAACGAATTCTTTTTCATTATCTATCTATCCATAGATGATACGCTACTAACCTCAGAAAAAAAAAAAAAAAAAAAAAAAACAAACAGCTTCCATTTAGATCTTAGTTTATTTTAGTCATTTATACCTGGAATCAAATTCATCGACTAATTACCCAGCTTTGATCTAATAACTACTTTAAATAGAAAGTTTCCTATTAATTGGCTAAGGTGAAAGAGAGAATATACCTAATTTTAAAATTTTCATTTTTCTTTTATTTAAAAACTAAGTATTCCGTTTTCACAAATGAGTTCTCCATGTTATTTGACCAATTTGCACTTCTTGATTTGAATATTTGAAGTATTGAAGAAACACTGAGAATAATTCAGAATAAAACTTTTTTAGTTCTTACCTATCTTGATTTTTTCTTTTACAATTCGATAGGATCTGGTGAATTAGAAATAATCTTGAAAGAAAAAAAATTATGGAACATACATATCAATATGCATGGCTCATACCTCTCCTTCCACTTCCAGTTCCTATTGTAATAGGACTAGGTCTTATCTTTTTTCCGACGGCAACAAAAAATCTTCGACGTATGTGGTCGTTTCATAGTATTTTCTTGTTAAGTATAGTTATGGTTTTTTCAGCCGACCTATCTATTCAACTAATAAATAGGAGTTCCATTTATCAATATATATCGTCTTGGACCATCAATAATGATTTTTCTTTAGAGTTTGGCTATTTGATTGATCCACTTACTTCTATTATGTCAATATTAATCACTACTATCGGAGTTATGGTTCTTATTTATAGTGATAATTATATGTTTCATGATCAAGGATACTTGAGATTTTTTGCTTATATGAGTTTTTTCAATGCATCTATGTTGGGATTAGTTACCAGTTCTAATTTGATACAAATTTATCTTTTTTGGGAATTAGTTGGAATGTGCTCTTATCTATTAATAGGTTTTTGGTTCACACGACCCCTTGCCGCAAATGCTTGCCAAAAAGCATTTGTGACTAACCGTATCGGGGATTTTGGTTTATTATTAGGAATTTTAGGTCTTTATTGGATAACAGGTAGCTTTGAATTTCGAGATTTGTTCCAAATATTCAATAACTTTATTTCTACTAATGAGGTCCATTTTTTATTTGGAACTTTATGTGTCTTCCTATTATTTTCTGGTGCAGTTGCTAAATCTGCTCAATTTCCCCTTCATGTATGGTTACCCGATGCTATGGAGGGTCCTACTCCTATTTCAGCTCTTATCCATGCTGCTACTATGGTGGCAGCGGGAATTTTTCTTGTAGCTCGGCTTTTTCCCCTTTTTATAGTTATACCTTACATAATGAATTTCATATCTTTGCTAAGTATAATAACAGTACTATTAGGAGCTACTTTAGCTCTTGCCCAAAACGATATTAAAAGAAGTTTAGCCTATTCTACAATGTCTCAATTGGGGTATATGATGTTAGCTTTAGGTATGGGGTCTTATCGAACGGCTTTGTTTCATTTGATTACTCATGCTTATTCTAAAGCATTATTGTTTTTAGGATCTGGATCAATTATTCATTCAATGGAGCCTATTGTTGGATATTCTCCAAATAAAAGTCAAAATATGGTTCTTATGGGTGGTTTACTAAAATATGTGCCAATTACAAAAACTTCTTTTTTTTTAGGGACACTTTCTCTATGTGGTATTCCACCTCTTGCTTGTTTTTGGTCTAAAGATGAAATTCTTAATGATAGTTGGTTGTATTCACAGATTGTTGGAATACTAGCTTGCTTCACGGCAGGATTAACAGCATTTTACATGTTTCGAATCTA